TTAAAAATAAGCTAAATAAAGCTTTTGGGTTCATACCCCAAATATAAAGGAATACCCTTTTTTTTAAAAATAAAGTGCCTGATTAAAGGATTATTCTGATAGGATAAATTAAGTAAATTATTTACCTTTATTATATTTTATAGAATTAAACTATACCCAATAGTATCAAAAACTATTATGCATCTTACACTAAAATATATAATTGAATTTTTTAAAATTCTAAAAGAAATAAATTATTTCTTATTTTAAATTTATAATTTATTTAATTCTAATAAAATATTCTTCTTATTTATTTTATTTTTTAGAACATTAATTTCTATTTCATCAAATTCTTGATTTGGGTGTTGAATCGGTTTAGAAATTAATCTTTTAAGTTTTATCCCCCTAATTTCTAATTCCAATAATTTACTCTCAACAGAAGCTTCTTTAAAATATTTTCTTACTCAATCAATTGCATCTTTAAATTTTTTATTTACAGTTTTAGTTAAGTTAACATTAATAAAAAATTTTGAAATAAATAACTTTTTAACTATTATAATAAATTCTTCAATATTAATAAAAATAGGAAGAGTTCCTTTCCATTTTTGATTTCCTAATATTATTGAAGGATTATCATGATTTAATAGATTTATTTTAATATCATGACAAAAAATTACCCCATTAATTTTATTATCTTATTATATAAATAATTATTTTATTAATATTATTATTATTTTAAATATTATTATTGGTGCTATTGGAGGTTTAAATCAAACATCTTTACGAAAATTAATAACATTTTCTTCAATTAATAATTTAGGTTGAATAATTATATCAATTTCAATTAGAGAAACTTTATGATTTTTTTATTTTAGATTATATTCTTTTATAATTAGTATTATATGTTTTTTTTTTTATATTTTAAATATAAATTTTATTAATCAATTATTTATTAATAATATAAATTTTTTAATTAAAATTAATATTTTAATTAATTTTCTTTCTTTAGGAGGATTACCTCCTTTTATTGGATTTTTTCCAAAATGAATTATTATTAATTTTTTAATTAATAATAATATGTATATAATAACTTTTATTTTTGTAATAATAAGATTAATTATATTATTTTTTTATATTCGTATTAGATATTCAGCAATTATATTTAATTATATAAAAAATAAATGATTTAAAATTTATATTAAAAATAAATATTTTTTATTAATTAATTTTTTTTCATTTATTTCTATTACAGGAATAATTTTAAGAACTTTATTTTTTTATTAAGGTTTTAAGTTAAATTAAACTAATAATCTTCAAAATTATTTATAAAGAAACTTTCTTTAAGCCTTAATAGAATTATAACTATTCCTTAAAATTTGCAATTTTATATCATTTTTGAATATAAGACTAATTTATAATATAATAAAAGAGAATATTCTCGTAAATAAATTTACAATTTATCGCTTACTAACTCAGCCATTTTATTAGCGAAAATGACTTTATTCAACAAATCATAAAGATATTGGAACATTATATTTTATTTTTGGAATTTGAGCAGGAATAGTGGGAACTTCTTTAAGTTTATTAATTCGAGCTGAATTAGGAACTCCCGGATCTTTAATTGGAGATGATCAAATTTATAATACTATTGTAACAGCTCATGCTTTTATTATAATTTTTTTTATGGTTATACCTATTATAATTGGAGGATTTGGAAATTGACTAGTACCCCTTATATTAGGAGCTCCAGATATAGCTTTTCCACGTATAAATAATATAAGTTTTTGACTTTTACCCCCCTCTTTAACCTTATTAATTTCAAGTAGAATTGTAGAAAATGGAGCAGGAACTGGATGAACAGTTTACCCCCCCCTCTCCTCTAATATTGCTCATGGTGGAAGTTCTGTAGATTTAGCTATTTTTTCCCTTCATTTAGCTGGAATTTCATCTATTTTAGGAGCTATTAATTTTATTACTACTATTATTAATATACGATTAAATAATTTATCATTTGATCAAATACCATTATTTGTTTGAGCTGTTGGAATTACTGCATTTTTATTATTATTATCTTTACCTGTTTTAGCAGGTGCTATTACAATATTACTTACAGATCGAAATTTAAATACATCATTTTTTGATCCTGCAGGAGGAGGTGATCCTATTCTTTATCAACACTTATTTTGATTTTTTGGTCACCCTGAAGTTTATATTTTAATTTTACCGGGATTTGGAATAATTTCTCATATTATTTCACAAGAAAGAGGCAAAAAGGAAACATTTGGGTGTTTAGGAATAATTTATGCTATGTTAGCAATTGGATTATTAGGGTTTATTGTTTGAGCTCATCATATATTTACTGTAGGTATAGATATTGATACACGAGCATATTTTACTTCTGCAACAATAATTATTGCAGTACCCACAGGTATTAAAATTTTTAGATGATTAGCTACTTTCCATGGAACTCAAATTAATTATTCACCTTCTATTTTATGAAGATTAGGGTTTGTATTTTTATTTACTGTAGGAGGATTAACAGGTGTTATTTTATCTAATTCTTCTATTGATATTACTTTACATGATACTTATTATGTAGTAGCTCATTTTCATTATGTACTATCTATAGGAGCTGTATTTGCTATTTTAGGGGGATTTATTCATTGATATCCATTATTTACTGGATTATCTTTAAATCCTTATATGTTAAAAATTCAATTTTTTATTATATTTATTGGGGTAAATTTAACTTTTTTCCCTCAACATTTTTTAGGATTAGCGGGAATACCTCGTCGATATTCAGATTATCCAGATTCTTATATTTCATGAAATATTATTTCATCTTTAGGATCTTATATTTCATTATTAGCTATTTTATTTATATTAATTATTATTTGAGAATCAATAATTAATCAACGAATTGCTTTATTTACTTTAAATTTATCCTCTTCAATTGAATGATATCAAAATTTACCTCCAGCTGAACATTCATATAATGAATTACCTATTTTAAGTAACTTCTAATATGGCAGATTATATGTAATGGATTTAAACCCCATTTATAAAGGAATATCCTTTTTTTAGAAATGGCAACATGATCTAATCTTAATCTACAAAATAGAGCATCCCCTTTAATAGAACAAATTATTTTTTTTCATGATCATACTTTAATTATTTTAATTATAATTACAATTTTAGTAGGATATTTAATAACAAGACTTTTATTTAATAAATATATTAACCGATTCTTATTAGAAGGTCAAATAATTGAATTAATTTGAACTATTTTACCAGCAATTACATTAATTTTTATTGCTTTACCATCTTTACGATTATTATATTTATTAGATGAACTTAATAATCCTTTAATTACATTAAAATCTATTGGACATCAATGATATTGAAGTTATGAATATTCAGATTTTCATAATATTGAATTTGATTCATATATAATTTCTTCTAATGAATTATCAAATAGAAATTTTCGACTATTAGATGTAGATAATCGAATTATTTTACCTATAAATAATCAAATTCGAATTATAGTAACAGCTACTGATGTGATTCACTCATGAACTGTCCCATCTCTTGGTGTAAAAGTAGATGCAAATCCCGGTCGATTAAATCAAACTAATTTTTTTATTAATCGACCAGGAATTTTTTATGGTCAATGTTCAGAAATTTGTGGAGCTAATCATAGATTTATACCTATTGTAATTGAAAGAATTTCAATTAAAAACTTTATTAATTGAATTAATAATTATTCTTCATTAGATGACTGAAAGCAAGTAATGGTCTCTTAAACCACTTAATAGTAAATTAGCAATTACTTCTAATGAAAGAATTAGTTAAAAAATAACATAAATATGTCAAATTTAAATTATTATAATTATAATATTCTTTTATACCTCAAATAATACCTATTAATTGATTAATTTCTTTTTTTTTTTTTTTATTAATTTTTTTAATTTTTAATATTATAAATTATTATATTTTTAATAAAAAAAGATTAAAATTAAATAAAAATATAAATTTTAAGTTAAAAAATTTTAATTGAAAATGATAAGTAATTTATTTTCAATTTTTGATCCATCAACAAACTTATTTAACATTTCATTTAATTGAATTAGAACTATTTTAGGAATTATATTTATTCCTTATTCATTTTGATTAATTCCTAATCGACATTTTTTATTATGAAATTTTATTTTATTAAAACTTCATAATGAATTTAAAACTTTATTAAAAAATAATTATTTTCAAGGATCAACTTTTATTTTTATTTCAATATTTTCCTTTATTTTATTTAATAATTTTTTAGGATTATTTCCTTATATTTTTACTAGAACAAGTCATTTAACATTATCTTTATCAATTTCTTTACCTTTATGATTAAGATTTATAATTTACGGATGATTAAATAATTCTCAACATATATTTATTCATATAATTCCTCAAGGAACTCCAACTATTTTAATACCATTTATAGTTTTAATTGAAACTATTAGTAATATTATTCGACCAGGGACTTTAGCAGTTCGATTAACAGCTAATATAATTGCAGGACATTTATTAATAACTTTATTAAGAGGAACTGGACCATCTATACCAAATTATTTTATTGTTATTTTAATTATAGTTCAAATTTTATTACTAATTTTAGAATCTGCAGTTGCGGTTATTCAATCTTATGTTATTGCTATTTTAAGAACATTATATTCTAGAGAAGTAAATTAATGAAAATAAATTTTAATCATCCATTTCATTTAGTAGATTATAGACCATGACCTTTAACTGGAGCTATTGGAGTTATAGTACTTGTTAGAGGAATAGTAAAATGATTTCATAATTTTAATATAAACCTATTAATCTTAGGATATTTAATTGTTATTTTAACAATATATCAATGATGACGAGATATTTGTCGAGAAGGAACTTATCAAGGTAAACATACAATTTTAGTTACAAAAGGACTTCGTTGAGGAATAATTTTATTTATTGTATCTGAAATTTTTTTCTTTGTTTCTTTTTTTTGAGCTTTCTTTCACAGAAGTTTAGCCCCAAATATTGAAATTGGAGCTATATGACCTCCTATAAGAATTACTCCTTTTAATCCATTTCAAATTCCTCTTTTAAATACTATTATTTTAATTAGATCAGGGGTATCAGTAACATGAGCTCATCATGCAATTATAGAAAATAATAATTCCCAAATAACACAAGGTTTATTTATTACAATTATATTAGGAATTTATTTCACAATTCTTCAAGCATATGAATATTTTGAAGCTCCATTTACTATTGCTGATAGAATTTATGGATCAACATTTTTTATAGCAACAGGATTCCATGGATTACATGTTATTATTGGTACAATATTTTTATTAATTTGTTTAATTCGCCATTTAAATAATCATTTCTCAAGTAATCACCACTTTGGATTTGAAGCAGCAGCTTGATATTGACATTTTGTAGACGTAGTTTGATTATTCCTTTATATTTCAATTTATTGATGAGGAAACTAATTATTTATATAATATATTTAGTATATTTGACTTCCAATCAAAAAGTTTAATAATTTTAATATAAATAATTATTTTATTAACAAATATTTTTATAATTATTATATTAATTTCAAATATTATAATATTTTTATCTATTATTTTATCAAAAAAATCATTTATAGATCGAGAAAAATGTTCCCCATTTGAATGTGGATTTGATCCTAAATCTGCAGCTCGAATTCCTTTCTCATTACATTTTTTTTTAATTACTGTTATTTTTTTAATTTTCGATGTAGAAATTGCTTTAATTTTTCCAATTATCCCCCTATTTAAATTAGTAAATTTTATTTTTTGAACTAAAATTAGATTTTTTTTTATTATAATTTTATTAATTGGTTTATATCATGAATGAAATCAAAATATATTAAATTGAACTAATTAGGATTATAGTTTAAATTAAAACTTTTGATTTGCATTCAAAAAATATTATAATAAATAATTTATCTTAATAAATAAGAAGCAATTATTGCATTTAATTTCGACTTAAAAGAAAGAGTTTAATTAACTCCTTATTTATAATTAATTAATTAATTGAAACCAAAATAGAGGTATATCACTGTTAATGATAAAATTGAATAAAAAATTCCAATTAAAAATACAAGAAATATAAAGATTAAAATTAAGCTGCTAACTTAATTTTTAGTGGTTAAATTCCATTAATATTTCTTATTTATATAGTTTAAATTAAAACTTTACATTTTCATTGTAAAAATAAAAAAATTTTTTTATAAATAAATAAATAAATAATATATATATATATATATATATATATATATATAATTATTATTTAAAAATAATTATATTTCCTTAATATCTTCAATATTATGCTCTAATTTATAAGCTATTTAAATTTTAATTATTTAATAATAATATTATAAATAAAATAATTATTCAAATAACAAATCTAAATAAATAAATCATAAAATTATTTATTTGATAAATATTATATAAAATAGAATATTTTTTAATTACTTGTATCATACCAAATCCTCTATAAATTTCTCTTCATCCTATATCAATATTTTTTAATAAAGATTGACCTAAATTAAGAAAATAATAATTTAGACCATAAGTTGATAAATTAGGTATAAATCATATTAAACATAAAAAATTTCTTAAATTATAAGTCATTAAAAATTTATTAATAGAATAAATTCTTATATTTCTAATAAAATAACCTAAAATTATCCCAATTAAACTTACATAAATAACTATTATTTTTAAATTTATAGGTAAATAAATTATATAAGGATAAGAAAAAATTATTCAACTTAAAAATCTCCCTCTAATAATTCTTATAAATAATAAAACAATTATTCCTTTCAATATAGTATAATCTTCATCATATAAATTAAATACTCTTAATAAATTATAATCATTTACTATTAAATATATTATTAAACGAAATCTATAAAATATTGTTAATCCAGTAGAAAAATAATATAAAAAAAAAACTAATAAATTTAAATTTCTAAATCTAACTAACTCTAAAATTAAATCCTTAGAATAAAATCCGGCTAAAAATGGAATACCACATAAAGCTATATTAGAAATATTTATACATAAAGAAGTTAAAGGAATATATAATCTAATCCCCCCTATAAAACGAATATCTTGTATATCATTTATTATATGAATAATAACACCAGCACATATAAATAATAAAGCCTTAAATATAGCATGAGTTAATAAATGAAAAAAAGCTAAATCAGGTAATCCTATACTTAAAATTCTTATTATTAAACCTAATTGACTTAATGTAGATAAAGCAATAATTTTTTTTAAATCAAATTCATAATTAGCAGAAATTCCAGCTATAAATATTGTTAAACCTGATAATAATAATAATAATTTTAAAAAAAATATATCCAATAATATTATATTAAATCGAATTAATAAATAAACTCCTGCTGTAACTAAAGTTGAAGAATGAACTAAAGCTGAAACAGGGGTAGGGGCAGCTATAGCAGCAGGTAATCAAGATCTGAAAGGAATTTGAGCTCTTTTAGTTATAGCAGCAATAATAATCATTCTACCAATTATTATTATTTCTCAATCATTAGTTATAAATTCTAAATAAAATACATAATTTCATCTACCATAATTTAATATTCAAGAAATTACAATTAAAATAAAAACATCCCCAATACGATTAGATAAAGCTGTTAATATTCCTGCATTATAAGATTTTAAATTTTGATAATAAATTACTAAACAATAAGAAACTAAACCTAAACCATCCCAACCTAATAAAATTCTAATAATATTTGGTCTAATAATTAATAATATTATTGAAAAAACAAATAATAAAACTAAAATAATAAATCGACTTAAATTTAATTCTGATATTATATATCTTTTTCTATAATAAATAACAACAGAAGAAATTAAAAAAACATATATTATAAACAATAAAGATATTCAATCTAACAAAATAGATATTACAATTCTTAAAGAATTAAAAGAAATAATTTCCCATTCTATTATAATTACTATATCATTTATAATAAAATAAATTATAAAAAAAAAATTTATTATTATTATTAAAAATAAAAAAAAAAATGAAATAAAACAAATAGAATATTTTATATTATTAATAATTTAAAATGAAATTATTCATATTTTTGACACCACAAATCAATATTTTTATTAAATTATTTAAATAAAATCAAATTATTCTATAATCAATTTTTAATATTAAAATATTTAAAGGTAATCAATGTAATATTAATATTAAATATTCTCGTGAAACACCTGTATAATAACTATAAATTCCAGAATAATAATTCCCATGTTGAACAAATGAATATAAATATAATCTATAACCAGCTCTAAAAAAAGAAATTAATATTAATATAAATATAGAAATTCAAGATCATCTTATTAATCTATTAATTAATCTAATTTCCCCTATTAAATTTAATCTAGGAGGAGCAGCTATATTAGAAGACATTAATAAAAATCATCATAATCTTATAGAAGGTATAAAATTTATTATACCCTTATTAATATATAAACTTCGTCTATTTAAACGTTCATAAGAAATATTAGCTAAACAAAATATACCAGAAGAACATAAACCATGACCAATCATTAAAATATAAGAACCAATAAACCCTCAATAATTTATAACTATAATACCTCTAATTACAATTCTCATATGTGCAACTGAAGAATAAGCAATTAAAGATTTAATATCAACTTGACAAAAACATTTTAATCTAATATAAAACCCACCAATTAAACTAATTACAATTCAAATATAATTTAATTTTATATTAATTTCTTGTAAAAAAATTATTAAACGTAATAATCCATAACCTCCTAATTTTAATATAATACCAGCTAAAATTATAGAACCAGAAACTGGAGCTTCAACATGAGCCTTAGGTAATCATAAATGAACAAAATATATAGGTATTTTCACTAAAAAAGCTAAAATTATAGAAATATATAATATATAAATATTTAAATTAAAAAATTTTAAAAAATAAATTATTATACAATTTATTTCATTATTTAAATAAAAAATTCCAATTAATAAAGGTAATGATACAAATAAAGTATAAAATAATAAATATATACCAGCTTGAATACGTTCAGGTTGATATCCTCAACCAATAATTAATAATAATGTTGGAATTAATCTACCTTCAAAAAATAAATAAAATATAAATATATTTAATGTTCTAAAAGTTAAATATAATATAATTAATAAAAAAATAACATTAAATAAAAAAAAATTTACATAATAATTTATTTTATATAAATTTTCTCTAGCTATAATTATTAAAATAGAAATTCAAATTCTTAATAAAATTAAACCATAAGATATAATATCACAAGATAATATATAACTTAAATTACAAAATAAATTTAATTTTACACCTAAATTTATAAATAAAAATATTATTAATATTAATATTATTTGAACCATTCAAAATATATTTTTTATAAAACATAAAGGAATTATAAAAATTATTATTATTAAAAATTTTATCATTTAAAATTTAATTATATATATATATATATATATATATATATATATATATATATATATTATAATAAATTAAATCTTTGAAAATAATCATTACCATGAGTACGAATTATAGAAATTAAAATAGATAAACCTAAAGCCCCCTCACAAACTGAAAAAACTAAAAATAATATTAATATATATATATCATACTCAATATAAATTAAATAAACTAATAAAAAAAAAAAAATTCTTAAAACAATAAATTCTAATCTTAATAAAACAATTAATAAATGTTTATGTTTAAAAACAAAAATTAAATTACCTACAATAAATATTAAAATAAAAACAATTCATATATTCAAAATTATCATTTATTTGTTTTTATAGTTTAAAAAAAACATTGGTCTTGTAAATCAAAATTAAGTTATATACTTTAAAAACTTCAAAGAAAAAGAATTTCTTTATCAATAATCTCCAAAATTATTATTTTACTTAAACTATTCTTTGTATTTGAAATTATAAAAATAATCTTTTCTTTAATATTAATAATAATTTCAATATTTATATTATTTATTAATAACCCAATATCAATAGGATTATTAATTTTAATACAAACTCTTTTAGTTTGTATATTATCTGGAATAATAATTAAAACATATTGATTTTCTTATATTTTATTTCTTACTTTCTTAGGAGGATTATTAGTTTTATTTATTTATGTTTCAAGAATTGCATCAAATCAATTATTTTATATAAAATTTAATTATAAAAAAACATTAATTTTATTAACAATTTTAATATTATTAATAATATTAATATTAAATAATAAAATAACATGAATAAATCTTTCAATAAATTCAGATATAAATATATTTAATAATATAATTTTTTTTTTTAATAATGAAAATAAAATTAACCTAAGTAAATTATATAATAATCAAACATTTTTAATTATGATAATATTAGTAATTTACCTATTTATTACTTTAATTGCTATTGTAAAAATTACTAATATTTTTCATGGACCACTTCGTTCATCTAATTATTAATATTAATGATAAATAAATTTTTACCAATTCGAAAATCACATCCTATTTTAAAAATTATTAATGGATCTTTAATTGATTTACCTTCTCCATCTAATATTTCAATTTGATGAAATTTTGGATCTTTACTAGCATTATGTTTAATTATTCAAATTTTAACTGGACTATTTTTAACTATATATTATACAGCTAATATTGAAATAGCATTTTATAGAGTTAATTATATTTGTCGAAATGTAAATTATGGATGATTAATTCGAACTTTACATGCTAATGGGGCATCATTTTTTTTCATTTGCATTTATTTACATATTGGACGAGGAATTTATTATGAATCTTTTAACTTAAAATATACATGAATAGTTGGAGTAATTATTTTATTTTTATTAATAGCAACAGCATTTATAGGTTATGTTTTACCTTGAGGTCAAATATCATTTTGAGGGGCTACTGTAATTACTAACTTATTATCAGCTATTCCATCTCTTGGTGTTATATTAGTAAATTGAATTTGAGGAGGATTTGCGGTAGATAATGCCACTTTAACTCGATTTTACACATTTCATTTTTTATTACCATTTATTATTTTAATAATAACTATAATTCATTTATTATTTCTTCATCAAACAGGATCTAATAATCCTTTAGGATTAAATAGAAATTATGATAAAATTCCATTTCATCCATTTTTTACTTTCAAGGATTTAATTGGATTTATTATTATATTATTTTTATTAACAATTTTAACATTAACTAACCCTTATTTACTTGGAGATCCAGATAATTTTATTCCAGCTAATCCTTTAGTAACCCCTGTACATATTCAACCTGAATGATATTTCTTATTTGCTTATGCAATTTTACGATCAATTCCTAATAAATTAGGAGGAGTAATTGCTTTAATTATATCAATTTTAATTTTAATTATTCTTCCATTTACATTCAATAAAAAAATTCAAGGAATTCAATTCTATCCAATCAATCAAATTTTATTTTGATCAATAGTAGTTATTGTTATTTTATTAACATGAATTGGAGCTCGTCCTGTAGAAGACCCATATATTTTAACAGGACAAGTATTAACAGTATTATATTTTTCATATTTTATTATTAACCCTTTTATTAATAAATATTGAGATAAAATATTATTTAACTAAATTAATGAGCTTGTATATAAGCATTTGTTTTGAAAACTTAAGAAAGAATTTTTATTCTATTAATTTATACTAAAAAAAATTAAATAAATTATAATAATAAAATTTTAAATCCTAAAAAAAATAATAAAAAATTTAAAGAAATAGGTAAATATCTCTTTCAAGCTAAATATATTAATTTATCATAACGATAACGAGGTAAAGTACCACGAACTCAAATAAATAAAAAAGAAATAAAAACTAATTTTAAATAAAAAATAATATTTAATGAAAATCCACCTATATATAATAAAACAAATAATAATCTTATAAATAAAATTCTAGAATATTCAGCTAAAAAAATTAAAGCAAATCCTCCTCTTCTATATTCAATATTAAATCCTGAAACTAATTCTCTTTCCCCCTCTGCAAAATCAAAAGGAGTACGATTAGTTTCTGCTAATCTTGATCTTATTCAACATAATCTTAAAGGAAATATTAAAATAATAAATCAAATATAACTTTGATAAAAAAAAAAAATTAATAAATTAAAATCTATAATTATAACAATTCTTGATATTAAAATTAAAGCCAATCTAACTTCATAAGAAATAGTTTGAGCTACTGCTCGTAAACCACCTAATAAAGCATAATTTGAATTAGAAGATCAACCAGCAACTATAACTGTATAAACCCCTATTCTTGTACAACATAAAAAAAATAATAAACCTAAATTAAAACTAATTATATTAAAATAATAAGGAATTAATAATCAAATTATTAATGATAAAATAAATCTTACAACAGGAGAAAAATAATAACTTAAATAATTAGAAAAATTAGGATAAGTTTGCTCCTTAGTAAATAATTTAATTGCATCTGAAAAAGGTTGTAAAATTCCTATAAATCCAACTTTATTAGGACCTTTACGAATTTGAATATAACCTAAAACTTTACGTTCTAATAAAGTTAAATAAGCAACCCCAACTAAAACTCCAATAATTAAAATTAATAACCCTAAAAAAATCATATAAATATCTCTTAAAAACATTTACTATATATATAATTAAATTATATATTAATGAATTCTAAAATCATTACATTTTTCTGCCAAAATAGTTATATATATATATATATATATATATAACATTATTTAAATATAAAAATATATTTAAATTTTATTAATAATATTCATTTTTTAAATTTAATTTAAATATTTAATCCTTTCGTACTAAAATATTTTATTTATTAAAAGATAGAAACCAACCTGGCTTACACCGGTTTGAACTCAGATCATGTAAGATTTTAATGATCGAACAGATCAAAAATTTTAAACTTCTGCATTTAAATTTTATCTTAATCCAACATCGAGGTCGCAAACTCTTTTTTTTATTCGAACTAAAAAAAAAAATTACGCTGTTATCCCTAAGGTAATTTTTTCTTATAATCAATAATAATGGATCATTAATTCACTTATATATGTAATAATAATAAAAAAAGTTATTCATATTTTTTTGTCACCCCAACAAAATAAATAAAATAATTTTAATTAATAAATTTATAAATAATCTTAATTAATTTATTTATAAAACTCTATAGGGTCTTCTCGTCTTTTTAAATCATTTTAACTTTTTAATTAAAAAATTAAATTCTATAACTAATTAAGAGACAGTTTATATTTCATCCAATCTTTCATACAAGTCACCAATTAAATGACTAATGATTATGCTACCTTTGTACAGTCAAAATACTGCAGCCCTTTAATATAAACTATATCAGTGGGCAGATTAGACTTTATATTAAATTCAAAAAGACATGTTTTTGATAAACAAGTGAATATAACTTTTTGCCGAATTCCTTTAAATTAATTAAACTTAATTTTCAATTTAATAAATTATAATATATTATATACTAATTTTATCATTATAATAAATTTTACAAAATTATAAAATTTTTTTTTATAAAAAATATAAAATAATATTAAATTTTATTTTTAATAAAATTATTTATAATAAATTAAAATTTATTAACAATATAAATTATAAAAATTTTAATAAAATTAAAATAAATTTATATGAATTTAAATTAAAGCTTATCCCTTAAAATATAATATTATTAAAAAAAAAAATTAATTAATTAATTTTTTTTTTTTAATAATATAAAATTAAATTTTTTTCTAAAAAAACTAGATATATTTAAAAACGAATAACATTTCATTTCCAATTAATTATTAAAAATATTTATGCAACAATAACTTTTTTAATTAATTATCTCTTTTAAATTCGAGAATATTTTATCCATAAATTTTAATTAATAAACTCTGATACACAAGATACAATAAATTAAAATTACTTTTAAATAATTTAATATTTCATATATTTCAAATTTCTTTCACAATACTAATTTACTATAAATTAATTAATTTTTTCAATAAATTTACTTTAACCCCCATTAAAATAAATTATTTAAAAATTTTTTTATTATAATTTTATATATTAATTTTTACATTCAATTCAAATTAATTAAATATTTTAATATCTTTTCAATGTAAATGAAATACTTTATCAAGCTCTAATTTGTTCTTTCTAGAAACACTTTCCAGTACCTCTACTTTGTTACGACTTATTTCAACTTTAATAAATTATATGAAAGCGACGGGCAATATGTACATATTTTAATTTTCAATCATTTTATCAAATTAAATAAAATTACATTTAAATCCACTTTCAATTAAATTTTACAAATTAATATTCATTTAAATAAATTTATTGTAATCCATTATATTCTTAATTATAATCTGCATCTTGATCTGATTTAATTTTTTATTTAAATTTCTAAATATTATTTATTATTAAAAAATATTTTTTTAACAACGATATACAAAATAAAAAAATTAAGTAAATTTATTCGTGGATTATCAATTATTAAACAGATTCCTCTAAATGAACTAAAATACCGCCAAATTATTTAAGTTTCAATAAATAATTATCTACTATTTTAGTATTTTATATTTAAATTTTAATAATAGGGTATCTAATCCTAGTTTTTTATAAAATTTATTAAATCATAAATTTTATATAAATTTATATTAAATTAAAATTTCACCTAATAATTTAAAATTTAATTTATAATATTATATTTATAAAATATAATTTTTTTTTTATTTATTAATTACTAATAAAATTTAAATTAACTTTTGTTTAACCGCAACTGCTGGCACAAAATTTGTTATTAATTATAAAATATTACTAAATCATAATTTCTTAAATTGTTTAATATTAATTACTACAAAAAATATTATTATTATTAAAATATATAAAATTTAACACTAAAATTTATATGTAAAATAAACTTTAAATAAATTTTTAAAACCATAAAAAATTTATTTATATGTAAATTTATTTAAATAGAATTTTTTTTTTTTTTTTTTTTTATATTAAAATATTTAATAGAAATTATTAAACAATTAATAATTTCTCTTATTTCTTTTTCATAATATTCATATTAAATACAAAATAATTAATAAACAATTGATATTAATTCAAATAAATAATATATTAATATAATTAATTTTAATTTTTTAAAATATTATATTAATATAATTAATTTTAATTTTTTAAAATATTATATTAATATATATATATATTAATATATTAAATATTTAATATATATATATATATATAAATATAAAAATTTATTTAAAGTTTATTTTAGACCGTTGTTAAAAATTTTTCATATAATAATATAAAATAAAAA